GAGAGTTGGCCGAAATGGGCACTAAAGATTTTTCGAGAGATCTCCTCCAAATCGCTGGTATGACTATCGAAATCGTGAGCATCAGCATGTAGGTTCCAGATCCACGTGGTAGTTTCAGGGCCCTTAGCTATTGTTCTTGAAAAATGACCCGGCCTGGCCCACTCCTCAAAAGAAGTTTTTATAGGATCCCTATCTACCAAAATTTTTACTTCTGGTTCCGGCGAACGAATAATCATTGAGTCCTCCTCTTTCCGGACAAGACATACAAAGAGACCTGCCAACAGTCAAGTAATTAGTGAACCTCTGAGAGATATTTAGAATAATTTGCTTTCTTTTCTATCTGCCATCTCTCTATTTTATTTAGTTATTCACTAGAACAATTATGATCTGGAAGTCGATCCAGGGCAAGTGTTCGGATCTATTATGACATAACCATGAGGCGCTCAACGGACTCTTTTAAGAGTCTCAAAACTTTTTTGGACTTTGGATTAACGTAAAAAACGATTTTTTTTTGTGCGACTTAGCGTATTCCTATCTCAATTAGAAGGTATTAGACAGAGTTTCTTAATTTTTTACATCGAATATTTTACATAAATAATTAGAATATCTGAATAACTAGTGTTACTCTATTTCAAATAAAAATATTCCAAATCCCGCTAGCAGTCATTAATCATTAATGAGTTTCGTCATTAATAAGAAAAATCTCGGTATCTATATTTAGTCAGTCGAAAGTATTTGATTTATTTTTTCCATTCGTTTATTCTTTCTTATTTTCTTTTTCAATTCAATTATTGAATAATGTTATTTATAATGAAATAATGAAAAATTATGTTAGTAGTAATTGAATTGTAATTATTTAGTTTTAATAACTAATAGCAGAAATGAAATAAATCTATTCTGTACTCGAGCTATGTATTCTTTATCCCTACGAAATCCTATCAAAAAGAGAACGATCTGAGAAGGGATATAATGAAATTCTTTGATTGGTTCTTACTAGAGGAATTATCCCATTTTTACTTTTATTTTATGGATGGGTCCAACATGAATACTAACAAATATAAAAATTATAAATAAGAACTTTTAGTCGAAACGCCTCGTGATCTTCAACCAATTATGCGCTTCAATATAACTACCAGGAGTAAGCGCTATAGCCTGTTTCCAATACTCAGCGGCTTGATCGAACCAAGCCTCGGCAATTTCAGAATCTCCCTGTCGAATGGCCTCTTCTCCCCGGTCGGAATAGGTGGGTCAATTCCTTTCCTTCGAACCGTACTTGAGAGTTTCCTACCTCATACGGCTCCGCATTAAATTCTTTTGGTGTCCATTTTATCTATCGAACTTAATTATATTTCTCGTATATCTATCCCATTTTTCGGGTTAACCAAAAGAGGTTAATTGCATAAGTTTCAAACTTGAATTTTGAGTTCCAATTCATTTTTGTTTTATCTTTTCTCCTACCTTCAGAAGACTAAAGCATAGCAATTTTCCCCTATTTTTAGCATTTTCTGCAAGGTAACTATCTCGGTTTCATATCTATATAGATATATAGAATTCGAATATCATATAGAATCTTTTAAAAAAGCTTTCCTTCATAAGAAAGAAAAGACTTACTATCTTTGGGATCTGACCCTCCACCGCTGCTCAATACTTTAGTAGATCGACCCTATTACAGAAGCTGATTCCTAACTTTTATCTGTCTGATATTATGGCATAAGTAAGCAGTTCTTAATGTCTTATGTATTGGCTGATCTTTACGGTGTTTTCTCTCTATCAATTAGATCTTTTATCCATAGAAAAAAGTATCTAGGCATACCTTATTTATTCACTTCCTATTTCGACTTCTATGAAGTAAATTTATTTGCTACAGCTCATAAAAATCGTTGTTTTAGACGATGCATATGTAGAAAGCCTATTTTATTTTTAGTATTTACTAAGAGATTTGGTCTTTCTTTCCTTTTTTCTTTCTATAGTGGAGATAGTCGCACGTAATGACAGATCACGGCCATATTGTTAAACGCTTGTGGTAAGAAGGGGTTTCGTTCTAGTGCCCGAAAATAATATTCTAAAGCTTTCGTATGTTCTCCATTACTTGTGTGTATAAGGCCTATGTTATAGAGTATATAACTTCGATCGTAGGGATCAATTTCTAGTCGCATAGCTTCATAATAATTCTGTAAAGCTTCCGCATAATTTCCTTCGGATTGAGCTGACATCCGTTACGGTCGTCATTCTATTCAAAGAATCTCCGTTCCAGAACCGTACGTGAGATTTTCATCTCATACGGCTCCTCCCTTAATATGCATAATACAAATATTTAAATATTTTTTGATTCAATAGATTTTTTATTCGCATTATGAACTGAGCGGGGCTAGTGTTTTTACAAGAAATCTCTAGCCAACCTTCTTGCGCGAGAGCTTTTGTTACCAACAAACGTGTTGGTACTAAGTACTAAATAGAAATGGAAACGCCAACAATTTCTTTGTCCTTAACGCCCCTAAATTTCCAGGAATTAGTCACTTCAACAGTCTTCGATGGTTATACGGGTATCCAAAGTACGAACGAGATGGATGTTTGTTGTCCTAACCATTCTTTTTAGTCCCAATCCCGATAAGGCAGGAAAGGGGTAAGTCATTTTTCACAAAGTTTTCGTATTGTTGATTCCTAAGTGTAGTGCTTTTTTCCCTATGCCGCCTATTGGTACTAGTAGAGTAGGATTGCCCCAGTAGAACCTATAGGTGTAACCTTTCGCTCAATACTAAAAAGAAGCATAGCATCTGAGGCTGCGTCAATCGGGGATACACGACAGAAGGAGTTGTTCAATTTTGAAACTTCACCTTCAACAAGCGCGGATTTCTTTCAAGAATTCAATAATATATCAAAAATATATAATTATATATAGTATTTTTCTTTATATCCATATCCCGAATCAGATAATCATGAATGATATATTTTTCTCGTAAGACTGGTGTAAAAAAAAATATAATAAAAATCAAATCACACCATCTCGGTAATAGGTAAATGCCTCTTTTTCTCCTGAAGTTGTTGGAATTATTCGTAATAAGATATTGGCCACGATTGAAAAGGTCTTATCAATAAAATTTCCATTTATCCTCGATCTAGGCATAGGTATCAATCCATTCTATAATTCTTCTCATTACCCTCGTGGAAAAATGATCCCACAAGCAAAGTAATTGTACAATACGAAATAGCATAAAAAAGATTCATAAAAAAAAAAAAAGATACGAACCTACTACGACTACTCGTACTCAAATAAAAAAATTGCTCCTTTATGCAGGAATTCATACTAACTATTTGAATACGATTCGAATTCATACAAATAAAAATGTAGTAGTATACCAATATCAATGAAGCGTTCTCATCGAAGCTGAAGAATCCAATAATTTTTCTATGCTGTAAATCTATGTTGTGTTGTGGACATAACGAGTATACAATCAAATCGTAATATACTGGTAATGATTCATTAATTTTGGATAGATCTATGGAGTAAGGTATTTTTTGATGAGAACTTTCAAACTAGAAAGGAATCTGCAAATTTGTATGTAATCGTAATTTAAGTTTCAATAGAATCATGATGTAAAGATATCTATTAATTATACTCAAAAGTATAAATCTAAAAAAGATAAACTCATCCATCAGTTGAGCCGTTCCAACACAAAAAATCAAAACCTTTTGATTTGAATCTCCTGAGTCTTAAACAAAAGATTTTGAGAAAAAATTTACCTATCCAAATAAGAATCGAGTATGAATATGAAATATGGGTTACTCGCTATTTATTCGGTTTCTGGATCATAATCATTGTTATAGGAGAGATGGCCGAGTGGTTAAAGGCGTAGCATTGGAAATGCTATGTAGGCTTTTGTTTACCGAGGGTTCGAATCCCTCTCTTTCCGTACCTTCACCCCATTCATCAACATTCTTGACCACAAAAAAAAAAAAGTATTAACAGTTAAATTCTTTTTTTTTTTATTTGAATATTTCGAATTGCTGTAGTATGTAAAATACTGGAAAAAGTGGACAAGGAATAAAAACCTCTCTACCGATCTATGTTTATGATACATGAGTGTGATAAAAATACGGAGCAAACCCCTTTGGTGAAAGGGACAAAACTGTCCGAACTTTTTTTAGTTTCTTTTAGTTAGGTTTAAGTCTGACGGGAATAATATTCTACGACTAACAATTCATTTATTTTCAAACCAACCCACTTACTATCTATTATTTGATTTACTAATCCTTTATATGGGAATGGGTGAAGAGTCAAATGTTTTGGCAATTCCTCGCGGGGGGATGCATCAAGATAATTTTGAACGAGAATTTTTGATTTTTGTTCATCCCTCGCCATAATAAGATCTTGGGGTTTGCAACGATAACTTGGTATATCTACTATACGACCATTAACTAAAATATGTCTATGGTTAACTAATTGGCGGGCTCCAGGAATAGTCGGAGCCATACCCAAGCGAAAAAGGATGTTATCCAAACGCATTTCAAGTAATTGTAGTAAAACCTGACCTGTGGACCCTTTGGCTTTTCTGGCAATACAAACGTATTTCAGCAATTGTCGTTCTGTAATACCATAATGAAAACGTAATTTTTGTTTTTCTTCTAGACGAATACGATATTGAGATCTTTTCCCGGAACGCGATTGATTTCTAAGATCACTTCCACCTTTAGGCCTTTTATTAGTTAGTCCCGGTAAAGCCCCCAGACGGCGTATTTTTTTGAAACGAGGCCCTCGGTAACGCGACATAAAGACTCCTTTTTTTTATTGATATTTCATTTTAAAAATAAACCTAAATTAAAGCTAAACTAAATGAAGCAAAATTTCCTGAAGTATTGTACAAATAATCAGAGGAAATGGGAGGAATTTTATAAATATCCAAACTACCCCCTTTAGCTTATTTTATTATTGTAATTTTTGATTCGTTATTCTATTCTTGATTATTAAAATTTTATATTATAAATATTAATATTATAATAATATTTTTCTTTTTATTTATTATATTTATATCTTTTTTTATTTGTATTTTTGAGGCTATATATATATATATATATATATTTTTCGAAGTTCTAGTTCGATAATATATAACTATAATCTAAATAGAATTAAAAATGAAAATATTCTTATTATATATAATAATCATTATCAATCATATAAAAAAAGTCGAACAAATAAAGAAAAGCCGGCTATCGGAATCGAACCGATGACCATCGCATTACAAATGCGATGCTCTAACCTCTGAGCTAAGCAGGCTGATATAACAGATACGTAGAAATTCAATAAACTATATACTCATTAATATTCTATTATTCATCTAATTTATGTATAATTTATGTATGAATATAGATAAAAATCTAATTTCAAATCAATATTGAATTGAGTATAATATATAAGATAACAATTACTATAATGATCAATAGGAATTTCTTTGATCATTTTCTTTTTATTTATTGATATTTATAACATAGTATAATTATACGTTTATTTTTTTTTTATTAATAAAAAATATCTGAATTAATATAGTGAATCTTGAATTCAAATAAATAAAAATAATTATAGTTTATCAATTTGAATTACATAATTACAAGATCCATTATTATATAAGATAAAGATCTAAGATAATAATAATTTAAAAATTTCATTTTAATACAATTTATTTTCTAAAATATTTAAAAATATGAATCAAATATAAAATTTACTAAAATATTAAACATCTATTCAATTATTAGTAATTAATATTAGTTTATTAGTTGGAATTATAAATTCATAATTCCATTTACATAATGAATCATAATTCAATTCATTCAGTTATTCATGAATTCAAATAACAAAATATAATAATATTCTACTAAAATTAGAAAAAAAAAAAAAAGAATCGACCCTTTGAGTATTCCCAATTGTCTGGGAAAAGGAAGAGGTCGTATATATTATAGTAGATATCCATTCCTATTGAATTGCAGATACAGAAATGATAGAATCATTTCTGATTGGATCAAATCTAAACTCCCGCTAAAGATGACAAAATAGGAAAAAAGGAAAAAAAAAGGCTTTCGGCATATGAATTTTTCGCTAAATAAATTCAACGGTTCGGGCCGAAATGAAATAATCAAAAAAAGACTAATAGAATCGATTAAATGAAAAGGACATCACACCAAGATCCGAGTCTGAAAAAGGGGGATATGGCGAAATTGGTAGACGCTACGGACTTAATTGGCTTGAGCCTTAGTAGGGAAACCTACTAAGTGATAACTTTCAAATTCAGAGAAACCCTGGAATTAATAAAAATGGGCAATCCTGAGCCAACTCCTGTTTTCAAAAATCAAAAAGTAAAAAAAATTCTTAAAGCGATAATAAATAATGGATAGGTGCAGAGACTCAACGGAAGCTGTTCTAACAAATGGAGTTTACTGTGTTGTTATAAGAATTCTTCCATAACAACTGCAAAAAAAAGATGAAGAAGAACCCTATATCTAGATAAATACGTACTAGAAATACTCTCAAAAATAAAAAAACGTATTAATGACGGCCAACATATGTATTTTTTACCTTTTGTATAGGAAAAAATGGAAGAATATTAATTGATAAAAGTATTCACTCCATGGTCTGATAGATCTTTTTTTTGGACGAACTGCTCAATCGGACGAGAATGAAGATAGAGTCCCATTCTACATGTCAATACTGACAACAATGAAATTTATAGTATGAGGAAAATCCGTCGACTTTAGAAATCGTGAGGGTTCAAGTCCCTCTATCCCCAAAAAAGCTCTTTTGACTCCCTAACTAGTAATCCTCTTTTTTCGTTAACGGTTAAAAATGGGTCCTATTCCTCATTTCTTCTTTTTTTTTCTTTTGTGGAAATTTTTTTCTCTTATCACAATATGTGATATAAAGGATACACGTACAAATAAAAATCTTTGAACAAAGAGTAATCATTTGAATGATTCATAATCCATACCATAGAATTACTTGTATTCTATTCAATCTTCAACTTCTATTGAAGCTAACATACAATAATAAATTCCGGGACCTATATAATCCTTTTTAATACTTTTTTTCGTCCTTTGGTTTGACATAGACTCCCATTATCTAGTAAAATAAAAAGAGTAGATGATGTTTTGGAAATGGTCGGGATAGCTCAGCTGGTAGAGCAGAGGACTGAAAATCCTCGTGTCACCAGTTCAAATCTGGTTCCTGGCATCTGAATCATTTGCATAGTATCGATTTGGACAATTAATGAATATGCATCGATCTACATATTCGTTAATAGTCTAGATGAAATCATGACACATACGTAACTTAGTTCATCGAGGTGTCTAGAGATAGACCCCATCTATTTTATAGATGGGTAAAGAGTATATAAAATATATAAACGAAGGGGATTATGTTTCCTCTTCCTTTTTTATTTTTTATACTGTATCTCCTCTTTTTAAAGTAAATAAAAAGAACAAGATTAATACTTCATAAATCAAATATTCGAAAAG